AACCCGACAATTCAAATAGATATTGAACAAATAGATATTGAAAGAGTAAATATTCGCCCGCGAAAGTTTTCTTTTATTGGATTACTCATTTTTTGTTGATTCAATATGAAATGAATATGATAAAAAATGTAAAATAAGCATTCCTTATAACAAGACATTAGACATTAATTATCTATAAATAGAAAGAAAATCCAGATTGAATTCTATATATTCAAATAAAATATACAAATTTCTAATAGATTGGATGAAATCTTATCTTAAAGAATCCCATGATTCAATTTATTATTTATTAAATTAAAACTAGATTTTATTTATTAAAACTAATCTTAATAAACTATTTTTTTAGTGATTTTTCGCGAGGAGCTGGATGAGAAGAAATTCTCATGTCCAGTTCTGTAGTAGAGATGGAATTGAGAAAGAGACATCAACTATAACCCGAAAAGAACCAGATTCCGTAAACAACATAGAGGAAGACTAAAAGGAATATCTTGTAGCGGTAATCGTATTTGTTTCGGTCGATATGCTCTTCAAGCGCTTGAACCTGCTTGGATTACATCTAGACAAATAGAAGCCGGCCGACGCGCAATGACACGAAATGTACGCCGTGGTGGAAAAATATGGGTACGTATATTTCCAGACAAACCAGTTACAGTAAGATCGGCGGAAACACGTATGGGTTCGGGGAAAGGATCTCCCGAGTATTGGGTAGCCGTCGTTAAACCTGGTAGAATCCTTTATGAAATGGGCGGAGTGGCCGAAAAAATAGCCAGAAAGGCTATTTTAATCGCAGCATCAAAAATGCCTATAAAAACTCAATTCATTAGTTCAGGATAGCAATATAGAAAACCAAGAGAAAGAGGTCTTAGGAATCAAAAAACAATTGTAGATTTTCTTTTTTTGACAAACAATATTTCTTTTTTTATTCGTCCTTTGTTGCATTGAAAGAAGAGATTCAAAAATGATTCAACCTCAGACCCATTTGAATGTAGCAGATAACAGCGGGGCCCAAGAATTGATGTGTATTCGAATCATAGGAGCTAGTAATCGCCGGTATGCTCATATCGGTGACGTTATTGTTGCTGTGATCAAGAAAGCAATAGCTAATACTAATACACCTCTGGAAAGAGCAGAAGTGATCAGAGCTGTAATTGTACGTACTTGTAAAGAATTCAAGCGCGACAACGGTATTATAATACGATACGATGACAATGCCGCAGTTGTAATTGATCAAGCAGGAAATCCAAAAGGAACTCGAATTTTTGGTGCAATCGCCCAGGAATTGAGACAGTTAAATTTCACTAAAATAGTTTCATTAGCTCCTGAAGTATTATAAATATAAGATGAGACTTCAATAGAATTATCTATTTAAACGGAATTATTGAAATGACATAGATAAATTGTGGATTATGTCTCAAGTAGATTATTAGATTATGTCTTATGCATATACCTTTAATACTAATAAATAAAAAAAACATGTTGATTATATCAAAATTCGGGGGAAGGGAGAATTTACGGTGGGGAGGGACCCTATTGCTGAAATAATAACCTCTATACGAAATGCTGACATGAATAGAAAAGGAACGGTTCGAATAGCATCGACTAACATCAACGAAACCATTGTTAAAATACTTTTACGAGAAGGTTTTATCGAGAACATAAGAAAACATCAGGAAAACAAGAAATACTTTTTTGTTTTAACCCTACGACATAGAAGAAATAGGAAAGGACCATATCAAAATACTTTAAATTTAAAACGGATCAGTCGGCCCGGTCTACGAATTTATTCTAAGTATAAAAAAATTCCTAGAATTTTAGGCGGAATAGGTATTGTAATTCTTTCTACTTCTCGAGGTATAATGACAGACCGAGAGGCTCGACTAGAAGGAATCGGCGGAGAAATTTTGTGTTATATATGGTAATTAATCCGTTTAATATCCGAATTGTATCCGAAACCTTCCCATTTGTGAAAAAAAAAGAAATAAGGGCAAATTGTCTACTAATATTGCTCCTCCTGTCCTACATTAGTTGATACTTCGAAGTACCTGGAATGAAAGAACAAAAATAAAATGAATTCCTGAGGGTTTAATTACTGAATTATTTCTCAATGGTATGATCAGGATTCCTTTCGATAATGAATATATGATTCGAGATTATGCTTTAGGAACGACCCAAAGAAGTTTTTTTATACGTATACTATCAGTAGATAGGATAAAAATTCAATTTCAATTAATTTAAGGTAAATCATTACCGGCCGGGGGCATAGAATTGTTAGAATCCCTATCAAGGAAAGGGTTAGAATAATTAGGTGGTTTTTTCAACTTCAATCTTTTTTTGTTAGGGGGATAAATTTTATGGTTCCAAAATTTCAAGAAACTTATTTTCTTCCAATGAATTCGGAATTAAGGAATAACAGCTATGAAAATAAGGGCTTCTGTTCGTAAAATTTGTCAAAAATGTCGGTTAATCCGCAGGAGGGGACGAATTTTTGTAATTTGTTCCA